AATGCTTCCGCGTTATTCTACGCCACTAATCTTTGAGCGGCCTCTTTCATCTAATTCCCAGCCTCTTATACCTATAGTCAACGAGGGCGACAGGTTACGTTTGATTCGATATGCTTACTAGCATATCGAATCCAGGGCTTATAGTTTAATTGGTTCAAACGCACCGCTCATAACGGTGATATTGTAGGTTCGAGTCCTACTAAGCCTATATTCTAGAAAACCAAAGTAATAAAATTAGACTGAAATGAATGCGTAACACGTTGCGCTTTGAATTCCCAAAATATATATATATTTTTTTGCTCCGCAGGTCATTGTTGTTTTTTACTAATTTATCATCATCAAATTCCATAATGATAAAAAAAAATATATATATATTTTTTTGGGTGTATAGCTTAATTGGTAGAGCATTAGGCTTTTAACTTAATGGTCGCAGGTTCAAGTCCTGCTATACCCAAATGTTTTTATAGAAATTCCCCTGGCAGTTGATATGCACATCAAAATATACATTGTACGTTGGCTCGTCTAGTACGAGTAATTACGTTAAACTAAAATATATATATATTTTTTGATGTCTTTATGGCCGCTCACGCCCTTTTTTTTCTTCGTGAGAAACCTTTGGCCTCTAATCTAAGCTCAGATAGTGAAAAACGCAAAGAGAAAAGTTACAAGAAAATTTGTTGGCTTAGATTAGGCGAAGAAAACTAGCAGCCCAGTAGGATGCGGCTCTGAAAAAAGAGAAGTGTTGTAGGTGTTACCAACTACTATTCCTATTTCATTTCTCTCCATGTGAACAATCTGCAGCAATCCTGCAGTGTTGGAGTTGTTTGATAGCAACTGTGAATAACAATAGATATAGATATCTTCCTATCTAGCTCCCGCAAATTCATGTCATATCTAGAATTTTTCCATCAAGAGCGGATTCCCGTTATTTTCAAGTTCCGCCAGTAATCTACATCACCGTCAGCATTAATGATCTATCTGTCTCTTTCATTAATTATCTAAATTATGCCAACCTATCTTATAAAGGCAATATAATCAATACTGGCGACACGATTGAAAAGCAGTGCTCTTCATTTTTAGTCTTTTTTCTTTCTACTATCTTTTTTTTTTATTGGTCATTTATCAAAAATTTTCTGTAGTTTTTGCTCGGTCTTGGTTCTTGTCGAAGCGAGTAGTAATTTCTGCTGTTTGTTTGACAGCTTCTTCGTTCTACACTCTTCTATGCACCGTATGCGGAGTGCTCCTTTAATATTAATGAATACGTCAGAAGCATTGGCAACCTATACATTCTTGCCATAACTGTTCAAATATCTGTCCTCGTTATTTAATCGTCTTCTTTTTCTCCAGCATAACAAATTGAGTTGCCATATTCCAATTAATTGAGAAATTGATTACATTAACGTCATAATTAGTTTTGGCGGCCCTTTCAGGGCCCCTTGTTAAATGAATATCTTTTTGCCATTCCTTTTCGGGGCGAGGCGGGGCTCCGCCCCCCCAATGGACGTTGTCCAACGAGGGCAGAGCGGGTAAGTGCTTAAGTGGCACCATCTGCTAAGACGTCTAAATGCTTTCCTTGATAACCGGAAGTTCTGAAAAAGTGTGAAATGCCGGAGGGCTTTTGACCATCCATTCAAGTGTCGTTGAATTCTGTTCAACAGCCCAAGGACTTGAAGCACACTTGTTTTCACTGGTTAGAGTAAAAAAAACCACTACAAAGAAACACAAAATTCCTACTACAGAAACATACGAGCCGAAACTACTAAAGGCATTCCATCCAGCATAAGCATCTGGATAATCTGGAATGCGACGTGGCATACCTGCAAGACCTAAAAAATGCATAGGAAAAAAAGTCAAGTTCACACCAAAGAAAGTGATCCAAAAATGAATTTGACCTAAAGTCTCTGGATATTGAAGACCAGTTATTTTCCCTATCCAATAGTAGAATCCTGCAAATAAAGCAAAAACAGCTCCCATAGAAAGAACATAATGGAAATGTGCAACCACATAATAAGTATCATGTAGAGCGATGTCCAGCCCAGAATTGGCCAATACTATTCCAGTGAGAGTAGAGTAGGTGCCCTTACTCGCGTGGGGCCAATTTTGGGTTTCCCTTGCGCTTTTAGTGCACCTCTCTCGTAACCGTACATGATAGTTTTCCCATCATACGGCTTGCCCGCGCGTTTAATTCTCTCACGACTTGGCACGGGTTTCATAGCCTGTACCGACGTGTCGAACGAGGTTGCGGTGCCTCTCCGGTTTCCTTTTTTTCCCTCTGAGTTTATCTTTTCGATCGAAGAGAGAGAGCCCGAAGAAGTATTTTCCGTGGTCGGCTCTCTCGTGCTCGAGCTTGGCAAGTGTAGCCAGAGAATAACGCGGCAGCAAGGGCGCAACATATATTATATTATATATTGCCGCGTTATATTATATTATATATTGCCGCGCCCCTTCAACAACTTTCTCAGTTTCATGAGCTTTTAGTCTGGTCATCATCTCGTTTATCTGTGAGATGTTCTTGTCGAGTTGGCTCAACTTGCGCTGCTATTGTTGTGTCCTCTTTATTGGTCCGGATTTGTTGACTAGGCATCTGGTATCGTCCAGTATAGATCTGCCGCGTAGCCTTTTGAAAAGAGGCGTAGCGGGACCAAGCTTTTTGGTTGGGGTTTTCCAACATACTTGTGTGCTCTTCTTGTCTTGGTTCGGACTTCTATAACTGCAGAACACCAGAAAGTCACCTCTGACTTAATTCCGAGTTCCTTTCCCTGGAAAATGATGTTGATATATCACTTCTGGAGAAGCCTGCGGCCTCTTGTTTTAATCCGTCCCATTGTAGTTGTAAGGCGTTTGCTTTTTTTAGTATGATTAGAGTGCGAACACAGCCGCTCCTGATGACGAGTTTCATTTCATTTGTTAATTGGTAGAACTTATCAACGAACGAATAGTAGTTGCATATTCCTCTTAGGATTCAGCCTTTGTAGTCCTCTCGTATTTTGCTCAACGCGCCAACGAAACGAATCGTATAAGTCTCCTATCTCTTTTTCAACAGGTTTACCAAAATGAAAGGGTCGATGTTGCCGTAGTATTTTGTTCTATGCCCTTTCAGAGCTCAGTGGTGCTTTTGCAGTCCAGTTCCGATGACACCGTGGGCTAAATAAATGCAAGGGTCGAAGACTAAAACATTTGTATGCCAACTCGATCAGGTCTCCTTGAAATAGAAATCTGCAAGGGTTAAGGTTGTTGTTAAGGTTGCTTTTGTCGTTGTTGAGAATGGAATGCAGTTCTTTCGCTATCAGGTTAGTTATCCGCCTGACTAGTGAAGTCCTCACACGCCTGTGCGCCTGGCCCGCGTAGCAAGGGTATAGCAAAAAGATTTTTCCAAACCTCATTTGTCGAGGGCCTCCTCAGCAAAGTGAAGTGGTGGGTCACCTGCTGTCCCGTGCTTGACAGAAATGGCGTCATCCGGTTAGGTGTTGGGATTGGGAACCTCAAGTCCTTCATAGCGGGCGAGGCTTACTTGAGCCTTGAATTGCTTGCACCCTACTGCCATTTGGCCACGTACGAGATTTTCGAGAGAGTTGACGCGTTGACCCGGCAAGGGGTCCACCGGGTTCGCCTCTCGTTAGTGCAAATTACCTCGTTGTTTTTGGTTCCTTCCGTTGCCTTTTTAGGGTACCACCTTTCGGAAGCCCCCAAAGGAGGGGTTTTTTCACCCTACTCATCTTTGCTTCTGGGGTCTCCCCTACACGTCAACTGGAGAGAGAATACGTCCGTCTGTCGCCATTTCTGGGGTTATGGCGAAGTAAACGTCATCCATTCCGGTTAGCACGTCGCACCCCCCTACAGTAAACAGAAAGATAAATCCTACAGCAAATAACATGGGTGTTTTGTATTGTATTGAACCTCCCCACATGGTAGCAATCCAACTAAAAATTTTTATTCCAGTAGGCACGGCAATAATCATGGTAGCCGCAGTGAAGTAAGCACGTGTATCAACATCTAAGCCTACGGTAAACATGTGGTGCGCCCATACAATAAATCCAAGAACTCCAATACTGATCAAGGCATAAACCATGCCTAGATAACCAAATACGGGTTTTCTTGAAAAGGTAGAAACGATATGACTAATGATACCGAATCCTGGCGAGATTAGAATATAGACCTCAGGATCGGGATAGATTTTGCCGTTCCCAGCAAAGCCCCCCACAGAACCCAGCGAGCTCCTCTCAAAGCACTGGGCTCTTCGCGGAATATGCCCATAACCTATGTAGTCTATCCTCAAGCATGTTTTGTAACAAGACACCAAGAGTGCACAAGGGATTTGTGCAACAAATTACCATCACCAGGCACTTCCGAGTTCTTATAAAAAGGCCGCAGGTCCTGAATCTCTAAATTAGAGCTAGTCAAATAACCTAAGCCTTGATTGCAGACGGGACATATACCTTTCTGGCGGATGAATAGCTTGCTAAATTCATTACCTTTCCCGTCCACCAAAATTTCCCGATAGCTTTGAATCCGAAGATTCCATTCATCAAAAGGGGTTGAATCTACAAAAGGATTACCTAGATCACGAGATGCTCGAAACATATGAGCAGGAACTTCTTTTACCATAGACGCAAGGAGTGTTATCCATATCACGTCAGCATAATGGCGTTTGGCATCTACACTGGGCTCGGTCCAAGTAGCATGGAAATCCCAGAGTCTGCCACGGGGAGAGGGCACCCCCTGATAGAATCGGGAAACCAGTCTGGGTCGAGGAGTTTTAGAGAATTTACGATGTAAATATCGCCAGCTTCTATGCCAGATCCAGTGATCCAGCAGACTGAAGGTATGAAGAAAGTTGCCAATTCCAAAGTAGTTGCCCCAACCATGAAGAATTGGGTTTAGCAATTTGATCATTTGATAAGGAGAGAAATCTATATTTTCAGAAAAGACATTTTTTATTTTCCATTTCAGCAACATTATCCTATTAGGATTAGGATACACGTAGAGGCCCCCACGAGTGAACACCTTACATGAGGAAGTGACTTGGCTATGAGAGCGAGCCCGATCGATATTGTGGAATATGAAGCCGAGAAAATTAAGTCTCTCTCCGATCTTCCACGGGAATATGCGGGTTTTTTCTGACGACAATTGGAGGCCACGTTCCGCCAGGAAACTTTTTGCTTTTTCAAAAAGTCGTTCCACTAATGTCTCATCATCAGTAATAATGACAAAGTCATCAGCATACCTGATAAGGCGGACTGAGTCTGTTTTTCGGGTCTGGTTAAAGAGATAACTATGGCCTTTCCTTTGCATCCATTCTGTCCTTCCAGGATCAGTCATAGTGGTCCGGTGTCCGCCAGTTATTTTCTTTTCTAAGCCATCCAGGGCAAAGTTCGCGATTAAAGGACTTATGACACCGCGGAACGAGACTTCAAGTTCCCCTTGATATTCAATTGGACTCTTAAGCCATTCCTCGAGTACAATTTCTGTACTACTAGGCATGGGAAAATTCTCTAAGATCCATTGGTGAAATATTTGGCCAAAGAAGCCTTTTATAGCAGCCTCAATTACCCATTTGGAAACAAACTTTTTACTATTTTGTTCCATTTTCTTATTGCCAACTTTGCGTACTCTTTGCCTTCTCGTGTCTAATATGTAAGCAATTTCACCTATCGCCATGTGTGCACATTTTCCCCTCCGAGATCCGAAGCTATATTTGTCAGCAAAGGGTTCTGTTACAGGTTCAATAGCTAGTTTGAACAAGTGCTGGACGGTCTTGTCAAATATTGTGGGTATTTTTAGCAGCCTTTCACCATTTTTTGGTTCAAAAATGGAAACATGGCGAAGGGGTGAGCTCTTGTAGTTTTTTAGATTAATCCAAAAGATACGACGAACTAGACCGATTTGGGAAGAAGCTTCTAGTATTTTACCATCGACTCCCGCAGTTCGACTTCCAGAAGTATAATATAAATTATCTACGGCAATTATTCGAGAGGTTAATTGAGTACAGATTTCAAGCATGCAGTCTTTCAGGAGTGGGTTTCCGAGTCCCAGGGAAGCTGCTAAAAGAGAGAGGATCCTTTGTTGGTTCTTTACTAATTTATGGATAGCTGTAAATTTCTTTCCCAACATTGGCCACCGACCCTCGTTCATGATGACCGCGGCTTTCCTGGCGATAATTCGTGATTTTTTTCGGGTCTCCTTCCATTCAGTGAAGAGACTGTCTGGAGATCCTGAGCCATTAGAGAAGCCACGTCTCTCTTTCCACGTCAAACGTTTCAGCCTTACCCACATGTTATTGTGTATAGCCTTACGTCTCATCTCACCCTGTGATAGCATCATTGACTTGGATATATCAACAATGTCCAGTTGAATGGAAATGCCCATTTCGGCTCTTGAAAAAAGTTCCACCACAGGGGCAACGCTACCAATAGAATATCTGTCTTTTCGAAAGATGTTGGGTCTCGAGTGGTCCGCCCGGGCAAGGGCCGAAGGCTTCTTGCACGCAACGTGTGAAATCTTACCCTTGAGAGAAAAGAGGGCACACTCCAATCCCAAAAGATCCCTACTATTACCGGGGTCTAACCTAAAAGAGTTTGAAACTGAAACAAAAGAAAAAGGGCCTTTTTTTCTTTTTCTGGCACCATCCTCTACCTTTCTCATGACATCGACTCCCAAACATCCCACCTCATTGCCAGTTATCTGCATTCCAGGCAGATAGTTTATTTGAGGCACAGAACAGCTGTGCTCGCTTAGGTAGCGCTGTAAGGGCAACGTACCACCTTTTCTATTGGCGCAATCGCGCCCATGACCAAAAAACCAAAAGAGATGCTGGTATAATATTGGATCTCCTCCTCCTGCAGGATCAAAAAAGGTTGTATTAAAGTTCCTATCAGTTAATAACATGGTAATTGCCAATCTATTTCCACACTTTTGGTCAATGGAGCACAAGAAAAATCGATTTTTTTCATGCCGTTGTGGTGCAGTTTGGACTATATCTTCATCTTTTCTTAATCATACCCGCTTTGATGCGCACAATATCCTTTTTTTTAGCCCGCATTGACCACGAGGCCAAAAGATTTGCAAACACTAGGATCATGCACCCATCACTTTAAATCAAGCCGGCCAAATAGGCATCAAGCTTTTGTTTGCCTGGATGGCAAAAGTAGGTTTGACCAGAGATGTTTGGCGTATAGTCTCTGAGGGCGAACCATCATGGTTCGTTCCCTGCTGATCGTCTTTGCAGAGTTCCCAGCATATAGTCAAATTCGACCAAGACATCGCTGCCTTGTCAGGCGCAAATACACCTGCCAATACTGGAAGAGATAATAAAAGTAGGAATGCTGTCACTAATACGGACCATACGAATAGGGGTAATCTATGCATGGTCATTCCTGGCCCACGCATGTTAAAAATAGATAGGGGTCAGTCTATGCTGCCCTCCGAACCATACATGACAATTTTTTGTCATACAGCTCTCACTCGGAAAACTTCAATTGCTGAGATTCTTGTATCAGGTGCGTCTCAAAGGATGTGTTACTTAATAGAGGCCTAGGACTGATAGTATGATATTATCTGCATTTCCTAGCTTCTTTGCATGATACGCTTCGTGGTGAGCTTTATATAATGGAATCTACTTTCGTTTATATGCTCTGGGCAATCAGGTAACCTCAGTTTTTTATTCTAATTTTTACTTAAACGTCTAAAACAGTCCTTACATGATTTATTTCCATATTCCTATCACCGCAGATGGCACAAATCCGACCTAACCCAGACTCGTAAAATTTTTCGGTCTACTAAACCTGCATAACCTAATTTGGAGTAGCTGTTTACCTTGTAATCATGTAGAACCTTATAGTTATTTGGAATCGTCAGGCTACTCTAAGTATTAAGGCATTGAAGCTTAGCTCCAATTTTATTGAACCCAGTTCGGAACTTCGATTTTCAAGCCGGCTTTGGATGAGTGAACTAAGAACCATATCACTTTTTGCAGATTTTTTTTATCAACCACACCACAATAATTGGGCAGTCCTATTAATTAGGCCAGGATGATGGATATCTGGATGTGATAGTCTTATCTTTTGATTACCTTTGGCGCAGATTCATTTATGATTCGGCCTTTGCGTATACGTATCTGCGAGTTTAAAAAACCAGTTCCCATGCAATCTAGAAGTAGAAGGGGTTGGGGCATCTGAACCTTTTTCCACAAAGCCAAGAAAGCTGGTTTTACGAGTAATGTCCCCAGGCTTACCTTGGATACTTTCATAGCAGTAAACCAGAAATTTAGGATCCGATAGAATTATTCTCAGTCCATTATAGCGTCCCTGGTTATTTTTACAATTGTTTACTATCTTACTTAACATATGTACGGGCGTCGCTTTGTTAACCATTCTTCCGATTTGTTTGAAGAGGCCTGCAAGAGTAACTTTCTTTGCCCGAAACAGATGAAAAAGAACTATGGATCGTTTTCTGACTAGTCACCTTTGTTTTCTGGCTGGGTTGGTTTCCTTCCTCTTGCTACTATGAGACCTCTGAGCCCGCGCATCATTTGTCGGATGATGTGAAGCGGTTACTTCCCGTGGTTGCCCTATTTTCGTGTTTTCTTTTTGACCTTTGTCAAAGCCTTCAGTAGTTTAAGGTCCTTGCGCACTTGCTTGATTGCTCAGGCCGGTTCCTATGTTAGAATCACTCGTGGCTGTCCAACAACTATGACCATTCACTACATCAGTCAAAGCTTTCGCCCAGATTGCTATTGGTTCCTGGGTTACTCTACCACACATATACCGACGTATTCTGCTTGGGATATGTAGCCTTTTCAAGGCAGTGAGTGCGTATCAAGTTGGTTAACCTAACCCTTACTACCCTGCTTAAAGGATACCACCAAGGAGGGCAGTCCCCTTTGGCCTCCCCATTGACCAACTGCTCGCAAACATGATGGATTATTAACCCAAAATGCCGCATTGGCCTGCTGCATGTATTTCTTTAAGAGAGTCAGACATACATGTAGGAATATGGATATTAGTCCTCACTGAAAACGAGCCTCGCACAGCGCACTAGTGATAAAATTGATAGAACCTAAAATAGAGGAAACACCCGATAAATGAAGACTGAAAATGGCTAAATCCACAGATCCTCCAGAATGACTGGTTATACCACTTAACGGCGGATAGACCGTCCATCCGGTACCAGCGCCCACTTCTACCAAAGCAGAACTTAAGAGAAGTAACAGTGACGGTGGTAACAACCAAAAACTAATGTTATTTAATCGTGGAAATGCCATATCAGGTGCACCTATAAGAATCGGGACAAACCAATTACCAAATCCACCTATCATTGCAGGCATAACCATAAAAAAAATCATTAAAAAAGCGTGAGCTGTTATTAACACATTATAAAGTTGATGATTTCCGCCAAGAATTTGATTGCCAGGCTGTGCTAATTCCATACGAATTAGTACTGAGAAGCATGTACCCATGACTCCGGCAATGGCACCAAAAATGCAATAGAGAGTCCCTATATCTTTGTGGTTCGTGGAAAACAGCCATCTTTGTGCAAAATTGTTCATTTCAGAACTCCATCTTTCAATAATACCATGCTTTGTTGAACTAGTTTTGACTGATGTTTTCGCAATTTAGAAAAGCGAAATTCGTCACAAACTGTTTCGCGAAAACAGGTGACTATCTTCTCTTGTAAACTGCTGCGAGACTGCTCTTGAATAGCTAACAGTGTTTTCAACTTTTGCTCTACTTGTTGGCATAACACAGCTTGCACTGTCTGTTTGCACTTAGGTGCGCAGCGCGTAAGCAGATCATTTATACAAGATTCTCCAATCATTTGCGTACTTGAACGCAAACTTATACTACGTAATTCATGCTGTTTCTTCAACTCGGACAACAGAGCTTCTTGAGAACTCATCAATTGCTGTAATTCTGAAAGAAGAGCTTCGCTTCGCGCATCAGAAGTAGCTTTTAAAGTTTCACCAAAGGTTTTTTGACTAAATATAACAAAACCTACAAAACTTAAAGCTACAATAATTTCTTCATTATAAATTAAGATTTGTTTTGAACTTAAAACACTAAAAATTAAAATAGCAAATATAATAAATTCACGCATTCGTATTTTTCTTTTTTCTTGGTCCGTTCTTGATATTTACTAGGGTGTTCCTTTGTCCGCGTAAAACATAGATTTTGTTAAGAGCTGCGGTTTGACGTGACGCTAAAGAAGTTATATGATAAGTAGAGGGACTCATAATTGAAAGTGCGTTTTTTTTTATTACTTGTGAGACACTAATTTCTCCCAAGGAACATACATAAGATTTATTCAGTCGTTTTAATTGATTAGCATTTAAGCTTTTTACCATTTCGTTACACCACTTGGATGCTCCAGATACACCTGAGTACAGATAGGATATACTGGTATCAAAGCATTCTTTGAAAACAACATCCTGTTCAACACTGTAATCGCTCGGCTCTGTGCCTACATTTTGATGCGAAATCAGCTGTTTTCGTAATTTGAGAATGCGACTTATTTTGGGTAATCCATCATTATATAATAATACATAAAAGGCCATATAAAAAACACATAACCAAACAAATTGTGTTAAATAGGTAAATTGATCTAGTTGAGGCATTTTTTTTACTTTTTCTTTGCTGATTCAAATACTTTTATTGAATCACGAGAGAAGAAAACTTGTTTTCTTCTTTGAGCCCTTAATGTTAAAGCTCTTTAAGCAAAACCTGCCAAACGGGCCGCAGATTTTCATGAGAAATTGAAGAAGGAAAAATTGGTGAAAAAACTAGAATCATGATTAAAATATATATATATATATTTTGTTATTAGTATTCTACATAACACGAAGCGAACACCACGATTGTTTTGGAGTCTGGACGAAAAAAAAGATTTTTTAAGCTTATAGAATGATAAATAGATAGGTTAACTAAAAGCTACTAATATTTCCACTACTATCCATTCCATCATCGAGGTATCGAGTTTCCACATGGGTATATGGGGCAATGATAAATCGCTTGTAGTCACACTAATTGGTCATTTCCATGCCATCCTTTCTTCAAACCCAGTTCTTTAGTTGCTCTGCGTTAACACACCAACAAACTTTAATTCCTTGCCCGGCCTTGATCTCTGAGTCTAGATACGTTATTTGTGATGGATCGTTCCGTATTTTCATGCGTTTTCTCAGTGTGGGCTTGAGGCTTTGGGCCTAAGCGCTTTAAGCTTTGTTTGGTCTTTTGGGTCGTAAAGACCATAGGAATAAAACTGAAATTTTTCTTTTTTTTTTTTTCGGTCTTTTCATGAAAAAATGTGTTTTTTTTCGTGTTTTGCAAGTGTTTCCGCTTTGTGCCTAAACGCTTTACTTGTTTTTGACGCGGTTTTGCTGGCGAAGAATAATCTAGTTTGCCATCACCAATTTCTTTTACTACGATATTGCCAATTTTTGAGTTCATGTTCAAAATGGAAAAGATTCTCCATTGACTATGAAATACTTTTCGATTTCTGCGAAGACTCTTTGGAAGAAAAGCTATATGACCTGCGATTGCTACCGCATAACCTCCTTTGACTGAATTCAAAATAAACCCTTTGATCAAATTCCGGTCACTTCGCCAAATTTTAGTTAGTTCAGTCCAAACTAGTTTGCTTTTCCATTTTCTTTCTAGCGGTTTTGACAAAAGCATTTTTGGTTCACCAAACACTTCCACATCTTCAATTCCCAAAATAAACCTCGTTTGCTTAGTGATTGGCACTCTTTTCAGCTCATGTTGGAAACAAATTATTGGAGTTTTCAGCCCTGTATTCACCAATATAATGTTTTGTCGTAATTTTTTAACTGAACATTGTATAGCGCTTCCGCGTAATGGATTCAAACTAGAATTATATTGGGGAAATAGTTGAGTAAAGCTCATGTTGCTTTTTTTCTTTTTTTTAGTACTTATTTTTTAACCTGATTCATCTGCTTAGAGAGACTTTCAGACCACGCTGCGCCCTCATACTCAGTTTCATGAGGAATGCAATTACATAGTAATTGCTAGAGAGTGGGGCGAAATTCGGGCTGCTATTGTTGTGTTTTTTTACAGAGCCGTACATGATAGTTTTGTGTCATACGGCTTTTTGCTCGAAGCCACGAAAAAAAAAGTATAGATTTTTTTATGTTGATATCATCCATTTTCTATCACCAGTTAGCCTATCTCGCAAAAAAAGAGTCCGATATCGTCGCCGCGTGAATACACACGCGGCTCTTAACGAATAAGGCCTAAGGGGCTGCGAAGACTGTGGCCTTTCATTCATTTTTTTTATATCGAAAATAGAAAAAAATGGCTAAGTAACATAAAGGTAATGTATTGGATTGCAAATCCTAGAAAGATGGTTCAAATCCGTCCTTAGCCTACTTTAAATTCTACCGTTTCTTTACAAGTACTGCACTTTCTTATTTAAGGAAGGTCAAAAACTTTGATCAACCTCTATACTTACCCGCCATCTGCAACACAGACAGTGCAGGCAACAACCAGCTAAGCGCCCGCGACCTTTTGGCAAGGCCTTCAAACTTTGAGGTTGCTTTTTATCGAAGATAAGAAGCAAGATAAGTAAAATATATATATATTTTTTTTTTTGTGAAGCAGTCTCCGGAACGAAGCATGCTTTTGTTTAAAGCCACTGCAAGATCGACTTTCAGACCACTTTATTCTTTTAAGATCTGAACTCCTTAAAAATTCTTTAATAGAAAGCTTCACTCTATTGTGTTTAGAAGTGGATTTGAACCACTGACACAAGAATTTTCAGTCCTTTGCTCTAACCACCTGAGCTATCTAAACAGAAATAAAAAAAAGGAACTATGTACAATTCTAGTTTGTTGGTTATTCAAAAATTATTAAGTACAAATGCATATCTGGGCCATCGAATACCTACTTCTGATTTTCAAGGATATTTATACGGATTTAGAAATGAAATGGCTATTATTAATTTAGAAAAAACACTTATTTGTTTACGAAGGGCTTGTAATTTTATTGAATCTATTATTCGTGCAAAAGGCCATTTTTTATTAGTAAATACCGATCCAGAATATAATAAAATAGTTCAACAAATGGCAAAAACAACCAATCAGAGCTATATCAATCATAAATGGATTGGAGGATTTTTGACCAATCGCAAACATATGAAAAATGTACAAAAACACTTTCAGAATTTCTCTGCGCATTCCAAATTTAAAGACGCCTCTATATCGTCGCCCTTCGATTTTTTTCCGCATTTTAGAAAGATGCAAAAATGTTTTGAAGGAATCATGACACACGATATTCCAGATTGTTTAGTAATAATAAATGCAAATAAAAATTCTATGGCTATACTTGAAGCCAATCAATTACAAATACCTATCGTATCTTTGGTGGATTCTAATATTTCAAACAGATTACAAAAATTAATAACTTATCCCATTCCAGTGAATGATGATTCTATACAGTTTGTATATCTATTTTGTAATTTGATTACGAAAACAGTCATTCTTTCACAAAGTGCTTGGCCGCTCTCGCGAAAATCCTTAAGTCGAGGCCGCAGGCCCTAGCTAAAAAAACAATCTCTAGATTGTTTTTTTCGGACTGAAAATGGAGAAAAAGAAGCTTGAAACTCTTTCTAAAACTTTTTTATCAACAGATTTTACTTAATTCATCTACACTAATAACGACTTTTTCTCTATTTCTGTCATATATCGTAGTCATGCCCTTAATGATAGGCTTTTCTAAAGACTTCTTATGTCATTTTCATTTAGGTCTAATTTGGATTTGTTTATCGTTTTGTTTTCTTCCCGAACGTTTTCTTCAGAATGATTTTGAAGATGGTACACTTGAATTGTATTGTTCAAGCGGCTATTGTTTGCAAAAAATATTACTTTCTAAATTGGTAGGTCATTGGGTTCTTCAAATAAGTGGTATTTTTGGTACTTTTCCAGTGGTACAACTTCTATACCAATTTGATCAACTCAAAATGAATTGGTTCACCCTTATTATAGGAAGTCTGATATTTACTCTTATGTGTGGTATTCATTCTTGTTTGGCTCTTGGAATAATATCTCATAGTTGGAACAGTTTGCAAAATCTTACCACTTTACCCACTCTATTACCCTTAATTATCTTTTGCGCTTCTACCGAAACAGAATGGTTTCATGTTCTTCTATTAATGGGATATTTACTTTTGTTTTTATTTCTTTATCCTATTTTGGTTTCAATTACTTTACAAAAGTTGATAAGCCAATAGGATTGATTGCCTTTGCGGGTATACCGGCTCACTCATCGTAAATATTGTGGAGCAAACAAAAAAAGAATATATATATATTCTTTTGAATATATATATTCTTTTCCTTCTGTATTTATTTTCTATACTAGACTCCTGTACACTGTCTAATTCTGGCAAAAGAAGAAAGCAGGGATTTGGTGAAGTTTGGGTAAGAAAACTATTTCTAGGTGGCCCAGATGCGAATGATCCAGCTTAGCAGAGCGCAAAGCTTCTTTTTTTTCGCATTATAGATATCTTAGGAAGGCCTATTAGTAAAGCGCTTCAAAGCGCAGCGCTCAGCGAAGAAAATTTGTTTCTTTGCTGGGCTGGCTTTTTTTCGGCAGGTTTCCACAAAGCAAAGAGCAAATCAAGCAGAAAAAAAAGCTGTCGAATTTTCAATAATTAGCACGAAATGATCCATATTTTTTTTCTAGCTGGGCCATTGATGGATTATTATTTTATGATAAAACGTTAGAAAATCCCTATGTATTTCGAAATACTACGACCTTATTTGATCATGTTATGCTCTTTTCGCTATGCACGAATTCTCATTGGATTTTGTTGGTTCTTAGCAGCAATGGCTATTTACTTAAGTATTTGGGTAGCACCATCCGATTTTCAACAAGGTGAAAATTATCGCATTATCTATGTGCATGTTCCAGCCGCTTGGATGAGTTTACTTATTTATATCGCAATGGCTATCAGCAGTGTGTTATTCTTATTAACAAAACATCCGCTTTTTCAGTTATTTTCCAAAAGCGGCGCCAAAATAGGTGCTTTGTTTACATTGTTTACCCTATTAACCGGGGGTTTTTGGGGTAAACCTATGTGGGGTACCTTTTGGGTGTGGGACGCTCGTCTAACCTCTGTATTAATCTTGTTCTTTATTTATTTAGGTGTACTGCGTTTTCAACAGTTTTCCGTGGACGTCGCTTCTATTTTTATTTGTATAGGGTTAATAAATATACCAATAATTAAATTTTCTGTAAACTGGTGGAATACATTGCATCAACCTTCCAGCATTAGCCAATTTGGTACTTCAATACATATTTCTATGCTCATTCCAATCCTGTTAATCCTTACTAGCTTTCTTTGTTTAAGCGGGATTTTTTTTATTTTGGAAACACGTCAAATTATTTTATCTTTTTCTAGTTTTTCCGTAAAAAGTCAAATAAATCCGCAAAACAACAATAGAAAACAGGTTTCTTTTTATACAGACAATAGATCAAGCAAAAGCACCTAAGGAAAAGTGGACTTTTAGTATTGGTTTAAGCAAGTTGTTCAAGGCTTTGAGGGAAGCAAAGCAACGCTCTGCGTTAAAAAACGCAAAAAAATCTATTTTTTTTGCTAATTATAAGCAAAATTTACTGAAATGTATAATGAATTGGGCCATTATTTTTTAGTACTGAGTATTTTTGTCGCATTAACTTACAACAAAAGACCTGCGGCTATTTCACTTTATTTTTTTCTCTTTACTATTTCTTTTTTTGGTATTTTGTCTTGCTATATTTCTTCTGATTTTTTCAATTACAATGTATTTACCAACTCAAATGCTAATGCACCTTTATTTTATAAAATATCAGGAACATGGTCTAATCATGAGGGCAGTTTGTTATTATGGTGTTGGATCCTAAGTTTCTATGGATTTTTTTTGGGTCATCGGGTTCGACCCTGCAATGTTTCAAAACGAGGGCGCAGCAAAAATCTCTTTTTTTTTCGCAGACCGCTTGTGGCTTTTCGCTCCGCTTCCTTCATAAAAAAAGAGAATAAACAATTCAGACATCATTTGTTGCAGAACCTGTTTGGCACCATAAATCATAAAAGCTCCCTCGAGAGCCAATCCCAAGCGGCGCCCTCAGGTATCGTTCAAGAGCTCTCGGATAAAAGGTTAAAAGATGGTGTAAATGCAGAAGAAAATAAAAGGCCCATAAGGCTTAAAAAAGGGAAAGAGTTGAAAAAAAAAAAATCTAGATTTTTTTTTTTGCTTTACGCTTTATGTAACAATTTAGATTTTTTCTTTTTGGCACAAAATGCAAATAATAAAGTTTCCTTTATTGATGAACGGCGAATTTATATGGGCATTGCTCTATTTTTTTCGATTTTCTTATTAGCAAGTTCCAATCCTTTTGTTCGAATTTCATTTGTTTGTACTAAATCACTTGCAGAATTAAATCCTGTTTTACAAGATCCTATATTAGCTATACATCCTCCCTGCATTTATGCAGGATATGTCGCCAGTGCTATCGGTTTTTGCTTATGTCTAGCCAAAATAATGAATGGTATCTCTGCACTCTATTTGCCAATGCGAAGGGAAAGCAAGGCCGACATTTTTGATGCTTTCTTTCGCATAACAAATAAGCTGATTACTCAGGAGAATGCAAAGAAAATTCTAAAAAATCTATTTGAAAATACCTGTTCTCTTTATCCCAGTTTTGCTTTCATCTTGCTACGCAATAGAAGCCTGCTTGGGCTTCGGCACTTGGTGTCGCCTTCTTCGCTTTGGTCAAAAGAGCGGCTGAATCTTACAAAGAGCCAGTGGACTAAGCGTGTTGTTCATAAAGCAAATACTGCGTTTTTGTATTTTGGTTGGACCCGTAGCGCGAATAAAGTGGTCTCTGGCCCACAATACCATGGGTGGAAACAAATTCAAATTTGGATCTTGACATGCTGGTGTTTTTTAACTGTAGGCATATTGCTAGGAAGTTGGTGGGCTTATCATGAATTAGGGTGGGGGGGTTGGTGGTTTTGGGATCCTGTAGAAAATGCTTCTTTTATGCCTTGGCTATTAGCTACAGCTTGTATTCATTCAGTAATTTTCCCTAAATTGAATTATTGGACTTTGTTTCTTAATATGGTCACTTTTCTATGTCGTGTTTTAGGAACTTTTTTCGTACGTTCTGGATTGCTAACTTCTGTTCATAGTTTTGCTACAGATTCTACACGAGGAATCTTTTTATGGTTTTTCTTCCTCAACATTACTAGCATATCTTTGATGTTTTTTTTCCAAATGAAGCGGCAATCAAGTACTAGGCTAGTTGGTGCATTCTCTGATTTATCATTGAATCAAAGCCTGAGGACCCCAAAACCCGTAAACCGGATCTTATGGTATTCGCGGCGAAGTACTCTATTCGTGCACTTGCGTCAATTTACTCGTTTATCAAAGCTGATGGAGGACGAAGAAGGCCATGACAAACTAATTGGATACAAAGCAAGTAAAATACATAAAGAAAAAAAGCTCTTTTTTTTGGCCAAAGAGAGAAAAAGCTAGCAACATTTCGAATCCACACGGTGAAACCTTTGGCTTTTCTGTCATTTGTTATGCGAAGGCTCCGCGCCTTCCAGGAGCTATGGCTACAGAAGTAGCGTACCGGGGGCGCAAAGCCTTCGCCGAAGGCCGAAGAAGAGAAGCCTTCGGCCCTGCCAATGAATCATTTTTTTGTTTCAATTTTGAGTTTTTTTATCTTGTATTCTTTTCTTCTTTAAAGCAAAATCCTAAAAACAAATAGAGCAGATGGTCCAACTACAGAACTTTTTTTTTTTTCTTATGTTTATGGTTGTGCTTTGTGGTACGGCAGCACCCATACTATTTCAATGGTTGGTAAGTAGAGATGTTCCCACAGGTGCTCCTTTTTCTCATGGTACTATAATACCTATTTTTACCTCTTTATTATTGCTTCTAGTTCATGTACATTCCAGGGGATTCATACGCTCTATGGAGAAAACAGAAAGGATAGTTTTGGTAAAAGCAAAACGCATTTTATTACTCAACATAATTGAAAAAAGCTCCCCAAAAACTAGAGCTAAAAATGCATTTTTTTTCTTCTTTTTTTTTTTTTCGAATTTTTTTATTTTTAAATTTATGGGAGACTTGTCATATTTAGAATCTTTCTGTAGTGTACTTTGTTTTTTATTATTTTGTACATTTTTTTTATCATTTAAATATAGGCGCGATACGTGGGCAAACGAGGAGCGTAGGCTTGGAATGGAAGAGAAAAGAAAACCGCGTAAGCGGGCACAGAGAAGAAAGCGCCAAGCGCTTTGTTGGCCTGACAGAAAAAAGAAACAAAGAAATAAAAAGAAAGAAAACTTTTCCTTTTTATTTCTTTCAAATAAATCCAAAATATTTTTGATTTATTTGCTGCAATTTTCAAAAACCTTCGGCTTCAACGAGAAAACCAAAATTTTGGCTTTTTATTCTCTGCTTGCTTTTTTGCAAGCTTATTCTTTCGTCCTTGAAAATATTTGGAATAGATTTTTTATTGTTCGCGCCTTACCGAAAAGACTGATGGATGTTGGTCATGACTTTCGAAAAGTTCCCATGACTATGAAAATTTCACATGGAGGAGTTTGCATCTTTATTATGGGTGTTATTCTGTCGTGCGACCCGGCAGCTTATGCGCGACCATCTCGTGTTTAAGCTCACGCCATGTGGGCGTGAACTCTGGTTGAATTCGGGTTCTAAATCCCGCCGCTGAGATGCTCAGTCGACTCTTGAACCTTGATAGGAAGACGGCTTCTTCTCAAATTAGTGCAAGAGGTTCAAGGACTTAGGATGAACTTAATGTGAATGGGTATAAGCTTCGCTGCTCAAAAACACCCAGTATTGACCACACTGAGAGACTTGCCAATGGCAATGCCAGGCCGCGGGTAACGCTAGTTGGCTCCCAGGCGTTAAGCATTCCTAACAATACGGAAAAAGAGGTCGTGATGATATTCATCTACGTTCGTACTGTTCCTCGTGGAGTAAATCTCACATCCAAAAATCTAACCAGGGAACGGAATAATTCCCATTAAGTTCCAGTAAAACTGGCAGGCCAGCCGGGCCGTAAGCTAGTGGGAACAGGATTCTTCCGAAAAGACAAGACCTTCGGGGCAAACGCTCACTTTGCTCGCGTTAGTAAAGTAAATCTCGAAGTGCCAGGCCGACGCGGGGACTCAGGGCGCAGCATAACGAATGGTGGAGAGTTCATATAAGCAGAATAAACAGCAAAAAAGATTTTTAGGCGAATGTTATGGAAATTTCCGCTTTATTATTCATTTATTATGAAGTTTTCAGGTTCCCCTTGAGAAGAGCCGTATGAGGCCGTAGGCTCACGTACGGTTCGGAAGCCAAGCCCCTGCGGTGATGCTGTGGCTTAGGTTAACCAACACAAAAAAGAGACAGTTTACTTCATTATTGCCTTTAGGTTCTGAACTACATATAGGAAGAGAGCATTGTTGTTTGCGAGGTATTGATCAATTACATGGACCCACCTTTCATTCCATTTGTGGTAATTTGATTATCTATAAACCGTCCTTAAAAAATCCATTCATTTTTGATTATGATGAATCACTTCGTGCCATAATCGACTTGTTGCCACTTGCTGCGCTTTCGTACCAGAATGAAAAAGTTGAAAAAAAATATATATATTTTTTTTCAACTTTTTTCCATGGTGACAGATCATGGAGAAATCGCGAACATCATAGTTTCCCACTTTGGTTGACTGTGTTCCCAGAAAAAAGATTTTCTTTTTCTAATCGAGAAACAAGCACTACCAAAGTGGCTATACATAGTAATCTTTTTACGGATCTATATGCTTTAATTGGAACTGGAAGTTTTGAAACAGGCTGGTATATTACCATAATGAAACTACCTTTCATTTTCTGTATTTGGATAGGCTTTATTTTGGCTTCATTAGGAGGCTTGTGTAGTTTTCTACGTCAGCTGGCTTTATATAGATTGGATTGGAATTGAAAAAAAAATATATATATATTTTTTGTATAAAATAAAAAATTACATAAATCTGGAGTAAAAGGATTCGAACCTTTGCCTGTCGGTATCAAAAACCGAAGCCTTTCCACTTGGCTATACTCCAAAAAATCTACCTACGGCCTTTTTTTCGAAGCTTGTAAAGTGCTACGCACCCGCCTAAAACAAAAACGAAATAACTTCCCACTCTGCCAATGGCTCATACCAGAACAACGTAGGGGCGGTTAATTTGCTTAGGTTCTCTTACAATATACAATATTTTTTGATAATCAAATTATTCATCTATATCGTGAATGAAGGACCTATAACTTTAAGCCTGAGCTGTTTTCTTATGCATACATAATAAATAAATAGAGCACATAATAGTTTAGAATCTGATTTATGAATTGAGCACACTTCTTATGAATAAACGTATATTCTTTTTTCGCCAATTAAGCAGCATGGCTTCTCTCCTAATTTCCAAAAACAGTTTGATCACGACTGGTGTTCGATCCACGGGGCAAGAGTACAAATACTATGCGAGGTGAAAGATCCATTGATTTACAAATTTATGATAGAATACTAAATTTCCTAATAGTAGTTATACCTTTTTTTTGTCAAATGTCGTATGAATTTAGGTGAGGGCCGCAGCCATAAATCTTTAATAAAAAAATTCAAAACATCATAGGGATTTATATCTATAGATCAAGCAATCTGATTACACTTAATCTTGATATGGGTCTTAAACCTAACCACTCAAATTACTAAGCCTGTTTTTAGGCGTTAGATACACAAAAATAACCGCAGTGATTAGAGGATAGTGCGATCACTGCGGTCCCTTCCGCACAAATAGGTTAGGATTAGAAAATGCATGTCATATTAATATCAAATATATCACAATGATATATTTAGGAAATAATAATGCTAAACAAATAGTTGTTTCTGGAGCCTCGTAACTTCCGCTGGGAATAATCATAATTTAAGGAAAGATAAGTTTCTGGAAATTCTCGTCATAGCCTTATGTTTTGCGATAAGGGCAGAGTTTAGGGTTAGCTTTAAGCTTATATTACCTAGGAAAAATCGTGGACTCATTATGTTATTTTATCGTCGTCACTTCATAATATTGTCATACTTGACGCTTACTGTGGATTGGGCACCTTTATTCTTCATTTCTATTTGGTTGATCTGCGCGTAAATTTGTGGTCACCTCGTTATTCAACTTCCATTAGTCGAATATGCCGGGTGCAGCTCGACAATCTACCATAGCTGGTGGCATACTATCTCAAGAAGCAGTATTAACTAAGAAACAGTAATTATATAGTAGGCTAGCCGAACGACTAAAGGCCTGGTGATCGCAGAACTTGAAGTTCCGACTTGTACGGATAGAGGGACTCGAACCCCCACAAACATTATAGTCACCAGAACCTAAACCTGGCATGTCTACCAATTCCATCATATCCGCCAAAATTTGATTTAATCTGTGGAAATTTTTTTTTCTTTTCTTTAGTTATTAGACTCTCTTAATGGCCTCAATACCATTTCAGATGGTAGCTCAAGGGCCCATGGATTGCCAGATTTTTTATTACTGATCGATTAATCACAGTCACATGAATGGGTCAAAGGCCCTCTCGTCAAACTAGAATTGAACTTACACCATCATATTTGGCCTAACCCTGTAGGTTAGGTCGTGTTTTATGCTTTCTGAGTCGTGCCTATAGATAAAGTTATTTCTCATGGTTCGTCACTGGAAAAATAAACTAAACTAGATTTGCTTATTAATGATCCATAAGTCATATTGTTTTTTGCGTTTGCGGGTGTACTATCTAAGCATCGTATCTTTTTGACTGCGTCGAAAGAAAAAGGGCGAAGCGGGTCTTTGCTTTCGCGCAGTCAATCACTAGTGCCGGTAGTTTATCTTGTAGGTCATTTGATTGGTATACTGGCGATTTTATTATGTTATTTTTTATTGTCGTCTTTGTTATATTGTGGTTGAGCGCGTGATGTACAAAAACATGCAAATTTTTGATTTACCCAATACTATACAGATTATGACATCTATATATTTCGGTCCAGTGCACTGTGGCGCGTTTTGCAACATGGCTCAATGTTGCGCCTCGAGCTAAGCCACAGCACGATACGCGCTGTCCCGCTGAGTAAAAATCTCCTCAAGCTCTTCAGGGTACTGCCCTATTTTCTGGCTACCAAGCACAGAGCCACCAGTTCAAGATCATTACTTTTTCTTGAATGAATCATCATAAATAATGATTATATATTTTTTTTCATAAAGAGAATATCTTGTTTTTTGCTTGATTCTGCAAAATAATTACACAACGTTAAGATCTGTAAAGGTTACATGCTATTTTGTTTTAAAAAAGGTTAACTAATTACCCTACTTACGGATGGAGAGGGATTCGAACCCCCGGTATTCTCAATACTTCGGTTTTCAAGACCGATTCTTTCAACCGCTCAGACATCCATCCTTATCTTAATAAGATCATCGGCTCAAAAGAACCAATAATCAACCTAATATTAATTTGCTATGTAAATGGAGATTTGAAAAAAAAAGCGAGAAGAAATAAAAAAAAATTTTAGGCGGATATAGATTAAAGGTAAATTATCTGCCTTCCAAGCAGGAGATATGGGTTCGATTCCCGTTATCCGCAATGGCTAAAAAAACAAATGAAACTTCATATGCCTGCATCAAGATTTAAAACTTGTCGTCAAATTTCGGAAAATGTTTGGCAGACCAAAAAACTTACTCAAAAACAAAAAGCCATTATTTTGAAGCTTCGAAAAAAAACAAATAAAAAACAATCTGACTTTTCCAAAGAATTACAAACTATACAAAAGTTGTCCCTTTTTTATGGAAAATTACCCATTAAAAAGATGCGAAGGTCTAAAACGCAGACTTATCTAGATAAAAAAAACAGTTTGTTATTCGATATAGAACGAAGATTAGACGTTATTCTGGTTCGTCTTAATTTCTGTTTAACTATTTGTCAAGCAAGGCAGCTAATAAGTCATAAAAAAATTTGTGTCAATTATAAAATGGTCAATATTCCTGGTTTTCAATTATCCAAGGGTGATCTTATATCTATCCAAGATAATTTTCTATATTTCATTAGATCAAAAATAAGACAAAATTTTCAGAGTAATCGAATATGGAGAATAAAACCTACTCATTTGGAGGTTAATTATAAAACATTAAAAGCCGTGGTATTATATGAACCTCAACAAATACAATTCCCTTATAGCATAGATCTAGACCTTCTTGATTAAAGCAGGAACGTATGTAAATTATTTATTGGCAGAGCGATAACAGAGTTAATCTCTCGTAGATGGTGAAAATATTCCGGGAATCTTTTGATTTTTTTGAACCATTTTTGGCTCTTTGCTATAGACATAAAGACAATACTACAATTGCGCAAAAAAAGAAAGTAAAGCTCGTATGCCCGGGCAGACGGAGCATTCGTTTTATGCTCTATGAGCTTTTTTCTTGGCCTCGTATTATCTTTCTGTGTCTTCGAGGCTAAAGACGGAAAAATAAGCGGGGAATTAAGTCCGCTTTGTAGTGTGGAGTGAAAAATACTTTTGTTTGCTGCGCCCTGGCTAGTTTTGTAACAGTTATAAGCGAGCCTAGTCTCATATCATATCGAATTGGCGAAGACTATGGCATAGTGGGCGTCGCAGCTCCATTTCGGCGAAGCGCTTATTTGTTGCTCGATGGCGTCGTCACGGTCGCTTTGCTCTGCTTGGCCGGATCCAAATCGACCATAAAGCATCTAGGGTGGGGTGGGGGAGGGCAGCGCGAACAAAAGCTATTGGGCTTCTGCGCGTCCTCTTCCCGCATCGGCAAGGAAAAAAGAAAGGTAGCCAAGAAGGAATGGATAAATGGTTAAAGCTTCATGCATAGCAGCAGGCAAAATTAGGCCAAAGATCAAAAAAAATCTATCTAGATTTTTGTTTTTTGTTGCGCTCCGCGGCCTGGCCCCTGGCCATGGCCCAATTTCGGTTAAAGGACTCGTTGCTTCTTATAAACTTGTATAATCAATGCGTAAAAAATGGTCAACTCTATTATACAATAAATAAGTAAACAAGCGACAATTTGACACCAGATATCTGGAGGTGTTAAAAAAGCTGCTGTAAAAATCGAAAGAACCATAAAAAAACGACGATTTTTACAGCAGCTTTTCACAAAAATTCCTTTTGATTCTAGCAAAAAAATCACAAGTACCTGTACTTGAGAGCATATTGATGAAATAAACAAAATACGAACAGTTAATAAAATATAGTCAAAAATCTTAGGTTGTAACTTTATTATAAGCAGATTAGTTGATGTTTTATTTAATTCATATAAAAAGTGCCAAACATTGGGAACTATTCCAACAAAAGTGGCAAAAAAAAACAAGAAGAAGCAAAAACCACTTAAGTAAAAGAATTTGTTGTATTTTTTTCTTTGTTCTTTATAACAACTAGGAATCAAAAAACACCAGATTTGATAACTTAAAAAAGAAAAGAAAAAATAAAAGCATGATATTAAAGAAATAGTAACATACGTGCTTAAGGCCTCCGTTAATTGTGTACAAATAAAACCCGAATAGGAGAGAATAAGAAAGGATTTCGCTGACAAAAAAAATAAATCTTCTGAAAACCAATAACACGTAAACCATGTTAAACTGAAGCAAATAAATATCCAAAAAAAACGAATTCTAGCTTCTTTCAGAATAGTTTTAAATAAAAAATTCGTGATATTTCCTTGTGTGTTAAACCTAATAAGGGCGAAAAAAACGTTGGGTTGGCTTTTACTGCGCCCGGCAAAGTGCGCAATCAATCGTAAGGCCCTACCAAGATTTTATTTTCATCTCATTAGTAGTTAAGGGTTCGCCTCTAGAATTTTACTACATTTAAGGGTACTCATTCATCATAATGCAATTACTATGTACTAAAGCCGTATTACAGCCGAGCATTTTTTTTCTATTTCATTGAGTAAAAGGCATGGCATAGAGCGCATATAGCCACGGGAATCTATGGCGAAATCATATTTTTTTTTGCTTTATGTATGACTTTTTTATTTCTGGTGCTATTTTCACGCTGCGCGCCCTTTATTCGTCATACGAAGACAGCTTTTTTCTTTGTAGTTCACGAATGAATGAAGGTTAGTATTGTACTGCATTCTTAGCTCAGTTGGATAGAGCAACAACCTTCTAAGTTGAAGGTCACAGGTTCAAATCCTGTAGGATGCTTAAAGAAAGTGCATAATGAATGAATCAATAATATATACCAACGGTACATGCATCTATCGATTAGTTCAAACCCATTAAAGGTTCCATACCATACATACATACACGCGCGGATTGACCGATTTCTAATAGAAATAAATAATTTTTTCTTTATTTTGGGGGAGAGTGGCCGAGTGGTTAAAAGCGACAGACTGTAAATCTGTTGAAGGTTTTCTACGTAGGTTCGAATCCTGCCTCTCCCATATACTCCGTATTTGAAGAATAGAGACGAAGCACTTGTTTTTGTGCTTATCCCTTCATGCAATTAAATAGAGTGGAACTTTCTCAGAAACATATTGAATGCTTTGGTATTCGAGCCCTCTCCGAACCGTACGAGATAGTCGCCCATCATACGGCTCTCTAATTCAACCTCTATTCGGATTTGTCTTTGTCGTTAGATTTTGGCTTGTTTTTTTAGTGACCGATCTCTAAGTGGCTTAAGTACCATAAAGCAACTTGCTTTTTCATTATGACGATCATGAGGAATTCTAGCGAGAAAAAATAACATAAAAAAAAATGCATTTTCATTATCTCCTCCGAGCTCGTCCTTAATACTCTGAACATGGTACATTCTCTTCAGATTTCCAATATAATGAAGGAAGCACGAAGAGCAGTTACGCAGCGTTTTAGTCATCAAGCAAGTGATGCCATAGAATTCTCGATAGCAGAATTTACTCTGTAGTTTAGAACGTATGAAACGAATTTTAAATAGTCAAGGTAGGGCTTTTGACAAGGACGCCACTAAGCTGGCATTGAAGACAGTATGGTTTTTAGTATATCCCTTTTTCGGTTTTCTATTTTGCGTGGAGTACCTCTTCCACTCATAGATTGTTTCCATGCTTCCATCTGGGTGTCCGTGATACCGCAAAAAAAAATAGATATATATCTATTTTTTTTTTTGCTTATGAAAGTAGGTCTTCAAAAAGGCGTTTTCCATTTTCGGCTTCTTATTCTGCCTTGTCCGCAGAGCAAATGGCAGCATGTAGATTCGTTTTGTACTGAATTTTTTTCGATTACTGTGCTTCGTTTTATAGGGCTCCCAGTTTCGGTTCCATCAATGGTCTCCTTTTGTCCGATATTGGTGTCATCGATTCAGGTCCCGCTGCCCTAATTAGACATAAAGCATTATTCATGAGTCCAGGTTGCCCACGATGTTTTGCAGATTTGAATAGGTTTTTTTAGCTTTGCGAAAGCGGAAAATCCAAAAGTCCATTAAAAGAGCGACAGCGCCCTAAATTGCTTTTCTCTTTATTTTTAGACAAATCCCATTTGAAACCCATAGGGGCTTCGCTAGAAGACGTGGTTGAATATGGTCTGCTAAGGTACAGCAGACGGTTAGGCCCCTTCCCTTTTGTTAGCAGTTTTAGCGAAAAAAATCTTTTTACTACGTACGGCTCAGGCGGGTACTATGGGCCCTCTGACTTCCACTTCGGTCAGCTGGACGAAAGCGGATTTCACCGGTGTTGCCTACAGTTTTTTGCTAATTTTAATTCAAGGCCATTTTGCGTTGAGATGTCGTTCAGTCTTTTGTCCCCATTACTTTGGGTAATCTGCTCCCTCGTGCAGGCTCTGTAATATTCCGCCCGCAGGGTTTCTTTTTCCATTCTGGTCTTACCATAATTTATTGATGGCAGACTGAGAGCTTGACAGCGCGCACTCGTGTGCATTACCACAAGGAGTTCCTCGTGATTAACTGCAGGTCCAGTTTGACCGAAAGAGACTTTGATTTGCCAGAGCAGGGGCTCATCTCATACAAGAGCAGGCTAGCGTAGTGGTCTTGGGTTGTTTGAGCTAGAATCATTCGTTTGCTTTGTGAACCGACATACTCTAACATCATGAGGTCTTCCTTGTTTTTTCTTCCAACTACGTTTTTAGAGCATGCTGTGGTTCCCACCCGTTTACACGGTGGTTGGGTAAGCTCTATGCCTGGCACGCGGAATAGGGCCTCGCGTGGTTTGCTATATGGCTGCTAGCGCAAAACTGCGAATAATTTCCATATGGCTAAACAATGACTGTAGGCGACGCGAACGGTCGCCCTAAATTCCACTGCAATAGTCCCACGAATTCGAAAAGTTATAACCAGAATGGCCAGCCCAATAGCGGATTCCGCAGCTGCCACCGTTAAAACAAATAAAGCAAATAATTGACCCATCATATCATCTAAATAAACCGAAAATACCAAAAAGTTTAAATCGACCGCAAGTAACATTAACTCAATTGACATTAACATAATAAGGATATTTTTTCTATTCAAGAAAATTCCCCAAATACCTAAGAGAAAAAGAATCATAGAAAATGTTAAATATTTTACTAGATCCATAATAAGAGTCTTTTTTTCGAAAGCCAACTCGGTTTCAAGCCAAGCACATGCCGGTTCCTTAGCCAATAAGTACTGCTTTGCCCTTTTTTTCATGGCAAGGGCAATAGAAAGCAGAACAAGCACATAGAGGACAATGGAAAAAAGCATCATTAGTAACCATTTAATTACTTACTAACTTCATCCATGACACGGCCTCTACTAGCACCAGAAAAAAAATCTATATAGATTTTTTTTGCTGCGCTCTCCGCGCTTATCTTTGCTTTCTAGCACTATCTAAATCTCTAAATGATTATAAAGTTTTTTTAAAAAACAAAAAACAAAAAAACATATTTGATAATTATTAAACAAAATACTCTGAAAAGAATCAAGATCCAATTTCGTGTTATTTCATGGTGAACATAATCTGTCAGAATTTCTTCAATTCCCACATGAATATGCCAGAATAACAAAATATTTAACAGAATCAAACATGTGGGAGTAGAAACATTTGATATAAGAATGGTTGGAATTAGAGAAGCGGCAGTCATTCTTTGAAGAAGCCAATGCCCCAAGGTTTCTCTATGAGCTTTCATTGCTTTTTACCTTTTCTTTGAGAGTAAAAGGAAACTGGCCTTTTTGGTCCGGCCCCTTCTTGTAGAAGCGTATGTGACAATTGTCCATCATACGGCTCTGCCTATCTAAAAAGTATCCTATCGGCCGAAATAGTACAGATTGTAGGCTTGTCTTAGTTAAGCCTTCGCAAGATAAAGTCGATCTGATTCCGAGGCATCGCTGAGCTATCAGGGAAAAAAGGTCTATATATATATAGACCTTTTTTTTCGGGGTTATCGTATTTCGCGTTTATGAGAAATAGAATCGGATAATATTTGATACAGCTACAAAAGCTGCACAGAATAACATAATAATTCCGGAAGTATATACTTTGGATAATTCTAGAAAAAAACCTAAATCCCACAATAAATGACGAATTCCATTACTCATATGATAGCACAAAGCCAATAAACTGAAATTGACTACGCTTAAGATCAACCAATAGAAATAGAAAGTGAAGAAAAAAGCGTACCGGTAAAGATAATAAAAAGTAAGGTTAAGATCGCCTATTTTTAAGAAAAGAATACTAAAAAAAAGCATAATGGATAGAGTCAAACTTCGGTAGGAAGTTATGATTAACTCCTGCCTTCTAAGTGCTCTCCGAACCGTACGTGATAGTCTCCCATCATACGGCTCACTAACTCTCCTGATTTAAATTGAACTCATAGGAGACGGGCTCCATTGACTGCGGCTCGTTGGGTGCCTGCCCTTCCCGGCTACTGATTGGATTATTAATGGCATTGGATGTATCATCATATATAATGTATTAACATCTTGATGTTAATAGGGCGCAACAAAAAATAGATATATTTGCCGTTTTCTTTTTTGAGTTTTGAAGAGTAAAACCTGCCAGACTAGGCAGGTGCATAGACCCCTTCGCCTTTTATTCAATCCACAAGTTTCCTGTTTACACGATTCTTTTAGGATCAGGCAGGTACTATGGGTCCTCTGACTTCCAACTCAAATCATAGTGTATGGTTGGATCTCGCCGATATCACCTGTGAGCTATAGCGCTTGAGATGTCGTTTAGTTCTCTGTCCCCATTACTTTGGGTAATCTGCTTCCATGCGTAAAAATATATCTATTTTTCTTTCGTCCTTACCGTTCTTAGCCGCCAGCAGACTGAAAGCATAACAGTGTTCGTTCGTGCGATTCCTTGCGTGCATTTTTTTTGCACTAGTTCGCCGTAGAGTAGGCTGACCCGAAAAGAACTGCGATTCTGTTTTATCATCTCATGCTAAATGAAATCTATATATATATTTATATATAGATTTCATTTGGCAAGCGCCAGCGGACTCGCGGAGGATTCTTGAGTAGGCCGATAACCTAGCCGACGAATATCTCCTTTATCGCTGCTTCTGTGGCATGCTTCCTTTTTCTTGCTATTGGGTAAGCCCTGAGCCCCTCGAGCAGTAGCGCCTTTGTTGTAATCACAAGTAATCTAACGGCCGCCCCTAAGAAAGCCCCAGAAATTCTATGAAAAATAGAAAGAGTAGAAGTAAGCTGTGGCTTATAAATGGTAAGATGAGGTGATAACGGTCGATTGATTTTCATGTTTTTAGTTGACTTTGATTCTGACTCAAGGTGACAGGATTTGAACCTATGACCCTCTGTACCCAAAACAGATGCGCTACCAGACTGCGCTACACCTTGGCTGATGTTCCTCAATGAATATTTGATAAATGCTTAAATTGTTATTGAACAACATACAAAAAGAACTAAAACTAATAAAAAAAACTATATTTTTAACGCCACTGAAAAAAAGCACTACCATCTTGTTCAGTTTCTCTTTTGCTTGAAACTATTTTTTTGGTAGACGTTTAGTTTAT